ATGGGTTCAGGGAAGGGATCCCCCGAATATTGGGTATCCGTTGTTAAACCAGGCCGAATACTTTATGAAATGGGCGGAGTATCAGAAACTGTAGCCAGAGCAGCTATTTCAATAGCTGCGTGCAAAATGCCTATACGAACTCAATTTTTTATTTCAGGATAGAGATGTAAAACTAAACAAAAGGGGTATTAAGGATTAAAAAATAACCACGCTTTACTTATTTCTTTTCTGGTTTCTAGACAAATACTATTTCTTTTTTTCCTCATTCTTTGCATTGAAATAACGGATTCAAATAAAAATGATATGATTCAACCTCAGACTCTTTTGAATGTAGCGGATAATAGCGGAGCTCGAGAATTGATGTGTATTCGAATCATAGGAGCTGGTAATCAACGATATGCTCATATTGGTGACGTTATTGTTGCTGTAATCAAAGAAGCGGTGCCCAATATGCCTCTAGAAAGATCAGAAATAATTAGGGCTGTAATTGTACGTACACGTAAAGAACTCAAACGTGACAACGGTATGATAATACGATATGATGACAATGCCGCGGTTGTCATTGATCAAGAAGGAAATCCAAAAGGAACTCGAGTTTTTGGTGCGATTGCTCGGGAGTTGAGACAGTTAAATTTTACTAAAATAATTTCATTAGCTCCCGAGGTATTATAAATAAAATACTAGTAGATGAAATTATGATATAGTTATAGTAGGATATCTGAAATAGATCAAATTAGTAGATTGTGTCTCACGCATATACTTTGAAAAAAGGAATAATTCAAACAAAAAAACATGTTGATTATATCAAAATTAGGAAGCAACGATAATTTTAATTCGTCATGGGTAGAGATGCTATTGCTGATATAATAACTTCTATAAGAAATGCTGACATGGGTAAAAACGGAACAGTTAGAATAGCATCTACTAATATAACTGAAAACATTGTTAAAATACTCCTACGAGAAGGTTTTATTGAAAATGTTCGAAAACATCAGGAAAGTAACAAATATTTCTTGGTTTCAACCTTGCGACATAGAAGAACTAGGAAAGGAATATATAGAACTATTTTAAAACGTATCAGTAGACCGGGTCTACGAATCTATTCCAACTATCAACAAATTCCTAAGATTTTAGGCGGAATGGGGATTGTCATTCTTTCTACTTCTCGAGGCATAATGACAGATCGAGAAGCTCGACTAGAAAGAATTGGAGGAGAAATTTTGTGTTATATATGGTGATCCCACTTTGGTATCCTAATTTTATCTCTAACTTCCTATTTGTTTGTGAAATAGAGAGGAAAGGTGAGTTATATAACTCTTCCTCCATTAGTTGATACTTCAAGGGAGGTTACCTGGAATGAAAGAACAAAAATTGATTCATGAAGGTTTAATTACTGAATCACTTCCCAACGGTATGTTCCGGGTCCGTTTAGATAATGAAGATCTAATTTTAGGTTATATTTCAGGTAGGATCCGGCGCAGTTTTATACGGATACTGCCAGGGGATAGAGTCAAAATTGAAATAAGTCGGTATGATTCAACCAGGGGACGTATAATTTATAGACTTCGCAGCAAAGATTCGAACGATTAGATTATTTTTGAAAAATTCCTTTCATAGGGATACAATTCAAAGTTAAAAAATACAAGAGACTTCTTTTCTTCCAAAGAATAGATTCAAATTAAGATAAGGAGTGGGTTGAGATATATGAAAATAAGGGCTTCCGTTCGTAAAATTTGTGAAAAATGCCGCCTGATCCGTAGGCGCGGGCGAATTATAGTGATTTGTTCCAATCCGAGACATAAACAGAGACAGGGGTAATCTTTCTAAAAAAACTTTCTAAAGGGGGGCCCTACAAAAATAAAAGAAAGGATTTGTTTTAACATAAAATGGATATCTCCATATCTTTCTTTATATTTCTGATTCATATTTATGAGATGATAAAATATGGCAAAACTTATACCAAAAATTGGTTCGCGTAGGAATGGACGTATTGGTTCACGTAAGAATGGACGTAGAATACCAAAAGGAGTTATTCATGTTCAAGCGAGTTTCAACAATACCATTGTAACTGTTACAGATGTACGAGGCCGAGTGGTTTCTTGGTCCTCCGCCGGTACTTCTGGATTCAAAGGCACAAGAAGAGGGACACCCTATGCAGCTCAAGCCGCTGCTGTAAATGCCATTCGTACTGTGGTTGATCAGGGTATGCAACGAGCCGAAATTATGATAAAAGGTCCTGGTCTCGGAAGAGATGCAGCATTACGAGCCATTCGTAGAAGTGGTATACTATTAAGTTTCGTACGTGATGTAACACCTATGCCACATAATGGATGTCGACCTCCTAAAAAAAGACGTGTGTAGAAATAAGAATTAAACGTATTTCAAGAGAAATAAATGATTCAATGATCTGATCAAATAATAATATTAGTATGGTTCGAGAGGAAGTAACAGGATCCACTCGAACACTACAGTGGAAATGTGTTGAATCAAGAGTAGACAG